ATAATCAGATAGTTCACGAATCATTTAGTCAAATTACATCTCCGAGATGGAGAAATTCTTTATTGACAGAAAAAAAAATTTCAAGAATCAATAACCTTAGTCCTACCAAATCAAGTTCTAATGCTAAAAAATTCCAAAAATGGAAGATTTTAAAGAGAATAAATGCTCGATTAATCTATAAATTACCCCCTTTTATAAAATTTTTCATTGAACGAATATACACAGATCTATTTTTATCTATCATGAATATTCCCAGAATGAATACAGAATTTTTTCTTGAATCAAAAAAAAAAATTATTGAGAAATTCATTTACAATTACAATAATGAAAGAAAAGAAGGAAGAATTGAGAAAAGAAAGAAAAATACAATTCTGTTTATTTCGACTCTAAAAAAGTCACTTGAAAATGTTAGTAAAAGAAATTTACATATTTTTTATGACTTATCCTACGTGTCACAAGCATATGTATTTTACAGATTCTCACAACTCCAGGTAACTAACTCGTATAAATTACGAACTGTCCTTCAATATCAAGGAATCCCTTTCCCTCTTAAGCCTCAAATAAATGATTCTTTTGAAACACAAGGAATCCTTGATTCAAAATTGAAGGATAAACAACTTCCGAGTTATGAAACGAATCAATGGAAAAACTGGTTAAGAGGCCATTCTCAATATGATTTATCGCAGATCATATGGTCTAGATTAATAGCAGAAAAATGGCGAAATAGAATTCATTGGCATCGCATAGCTAAAGAAAATGTAAGCAAACAGCATTCATATGAAAAAAATGAATTAATTAATTCCAAGAAACAAAAAGAATTGAAAGTGGATTTATTACTTAATAATAAAAAAAATTTTCCGAAATACTATAGATATAATCTTTTATCATATAAATTTCTTAATTCTGAAAATAAAGCGAAATGCTTTTTTTATGGATCTCCGTTTCAAGAAAATAAGAACCAAGAAATTTATTATAACACACCGAAACAAACCTTTTTTGATATGCTGAGTAACACCCTTATTACTAATAATCTAGGAAAGTTCGATAGTTTATATATAGATCTGGAAAAAAGAAAATATTTGGATTGGAAAATTATCAATTTTTATCTTAGACAAAAAGCCAATATTGCGAGCTGGATAACGATTGATATCAATAGGAATCAAAATACTCAAATTCATGCTAAGAAATCTCAAAGAATTCTTAAAAAAGATCTTTTTTATCCTATGATTCCAGAAATCAATTCACCAAAACCCCCAAAAGGATTTTTGGATTGGATGGGAATGAATGAAAAAATGCTGAAGCGTCCCATATCGAATCTGGAACTTTGGTTCTTCCCAGAACTGGTGTTCCTTTATACTGCATACAACAGGAAACCTTGGGTTTTACCAAGCAAAATTGTCTTTTTAAATTTGAATAGAAATGAAAATAGTAATGAAAAGAAAAAGGTCAACAAAAAAGAAAAAAGAAGTTTTTTGATAGCATCAAATAAAGAGCATGGAAATCAAGAAGAAAGAGAACCCACATGGCCAGGAGATCTTAGATCCGTTCTCCCACAACAAAAAGATAGTAACGAAAATTATGCACGAGTAGACACGAAAAAGGGGAAAAAGAAAAAACAATACAAAAGTGATACACAAGCAGAACTCAATCGCTTCCTGCAACGCTATTTGCTTTTTCAATTGAGGTCGGACGATACTCAAAGACTGATCAATAATATCAAGGTATATTGTCTCCTGCTTAGACTGATAGATCCAAGAAAGATTACTATATCCTCGATTCAAAAGAAAGAAATGAATTTCGATCTAATGGTGATTCAAAGGAATTTCACTTTTCCAGAATTACTGAAAAGCGGAATATTGATTATAGAACCTATTCGTATATCGGGAAAAAAGGATGGACAAATGATTCTGTATCAAACCATAGGTATTTCATTGGTTCATAAGAATAAGCATCAAACTAATCGAAAATACCAAAAGCAACGATATGTTTCTAAAAAAATTTTAGATGAAGCACCACATCAAAGAATAACTGGAAAGAGAAACAAAAATCATTTTGATTTGATTGTTCCTGAAACTATTTTATCCTTTAGACGTCGTAGAAAATTACGAATTCTAATTTGTTTCAATTTAAAGACTCGAAATGATGTAGATAAAAATCCAGTATTTTGCAACGAAAAGAACGTACAAAATATCAGCCAAGTTTCACATGATAATAATTACCTTGATGGAGAGAAAATGAAATTACTGAAATTAAAACCCTTTCTTTGGCCTAATTATCGATTCGAAGATTTAGCTTGTATAAGTCGTTATTGGTTTGATACCAATAATGGCAGTTGTTTCAGTATGTTAAGGATCCGCCTGTATCCACTATTGAAAATCCATAGATAATACACTTTTTCTATATATCCTATACTCTATGATCTAGAATTGAATTCTAGATATAATAGAATAATTTCTAAATTCGAAATAGAAAATATAATATAATAATATAAATATAGGGTCTATGAAAGCAAACAAATGCATAGGTGGGTCACATGTCAGTATCCAATATGAAATAAATAATGTCCCAATTATCAATTAGATCTGGAACTGAATCAACAGAACCTTCTTCATTTTAGGTCTCTCATTTTCAATGTGAAATTGGAAATTGGATTGATTGATTCGAATAGGAGTTTCGAAAGAAATTCGGATTCGATTATTGTTATTGTATATACCGTAATATACCGTAATAGCATTATTATTACTGATCAGTAAAATACATATCTGTAAAAAGAGAAAGGGGAATTTTTTTATGGTAAAAAATTCATTCATTTCAGTTATTTCTCAAAAAGAAAAGGAAGAAAACACGGGGTCTGTTGAATTTCAAGTATTTAGTTTCACCACTAAGATAAGGAAACTTACTTCACATTTGGAATTGCACAAAAAGGACTCTTCATCTCAGAGAGGTTTGCGAAAAATTTTGGGAAAACGTCAACGACTACTGGCCTATTTGTCAAAAAAGAATAGAGGACGGTATAAAGAATTAATTGGTGAGTTGAATATTCGAGAGAGAAAAACTGGTTAATCTGAAACGCGATGCCATTTGGACTTAATTGTTTACATTTTGATGAACTTCTTTTCAATTTCAGCAATGCATGGAAGAATAACTCGAGAAAAAATTATGATTACGCCAACTACAAGAAAGGACCTCATGATAGTCAATATGGGCCCTCACCACCCATCAATGCACGGTGTTCTTCGACTGATCGTTACTCTCGATGGTGAAGATGTTATTGACTGTGAACCAATATTGGGTTATTTACATAGAGGGATGGAGAAGATTGCGGAAAATCGAACAATTATACAATATTTGCCTTATGTAACGCGTTGGGATTATTTAGCTACTATGTTCACAGAAGCAATAACCGTAAATGGACCCGAGCAGCTAGGCAACATTCAAGTACCTAAAAGAGCTAGCTATATCAGAACTATTATGTTGGAGTTGAGTCGTATTGCTTCCCATTTGTTATGGCTCGGCCCTTTTATGGCAGATATTGGGGCACAGACCCCTTTCTTCTATATTTTTCGAGAACGAGAATTGATATATGACCTGTTCGAGGCTGCTACCGGTATGCGTATGATGCATAATTTTTTTCGTATCGGGGGAGTCGCTGCTGATTTACCTCATGGCTGGATAGATAAATGTTTGGATTTTTGCGATTATTTTTTAACTGGGGTTGCTGAATATCAAACGCTTATTACACAGAATCCCGTTTTTTTAGAACGAGTTGAAGGCATCGGCATTATTGGTGCAGAAGAAGCCCTAAATTGGGGTTTATCGGGGCCAATGTTACGAGCTTCTGGAATACAATGGGATCTTCGTAAAGTTGATCGTTATGAATGTTACGACGAATTTGATTGGCAGATTCAATGGCAAAAAGAGGGGGATTCATTAGCTCGATATTTAGTACGAATCAGTGAAATGACAGAATCCATAAAAATTATCCAACAGGCTCTGGAAGGAATTCCAGGGGGACCATATGAGAATTTCGAAATCCGACGCTTTGGTAGGATAAAAGATCCTGAATGGAATGATTTTGAATATCGATTTATTAGTAAAAAACCTTCTCCAACCTTTGAATTGTCCAAACAAGAACTTTATGTAAGAGTCGAAGCTCCAAAAGGGGAATTGGGAATTTTTTTGATAGGGGATCAGAGTGTTTTTCCTTGGAGATGGAAAATTCGACCGCCGGGTTTTATCAACTTGCAAATTCTTCCTCAGTTAGTTAAAAGGATGAAATTGGCTGATATTATGACGATACTAGGTAGCATAGATATCATTATGGGAGAAGTTGATCGTTGAAATGATAATGGATACAACAGAAGTACAAGCTATCTATTCTTTTTCCAGATTGGAATCCTTAAAAGAAGTCTATGGGATCATATGGATCCTTGTCCCTATTTTCACTCTTGTATTAGGAATTACACTGGGTGTACTAGTAATTGTTTGGTTAGAAAGAGAAATATCGGCAGGGATACAACAACGTATTGGACCCGAATACGCCGGGCCTTTAGGGATTTTTCAAGCTCTATCAGATGGTACAAAATTACTTTTCAAGGAGAATCTTCTTCCATCTAGAGGGGATACTCGTTTATTCAGTATCGGGCCAGCTATAGCAGTAATATCCATTTTACTAAGTTATTTAGTAATCCCTTTTAGCTATCACTTTCTTCTAACCGATCTTAGTATTGGTGTTTTTTTATGGATCGCCGTTTCAAGTCTTGCTCCCGTTGGACTTCTGATGTCGGGATATGGATCAAATAATAAATATTCTTTTTTAGGTGGATTAAGGGCTGCTGCTCAATCAATTAGTTATGAAATACCATTAACTCTATGTGTATTATCAATATCTCTACGTGCGATTCGGTGAGACATAAAAATTCGCCTAGCTCTTTTCTTTCTAGCAAGAGAGTTAAATGATATCTATTTTTTTTTTTATTCATCATTATCGTTGGGATGGATGAACTAAACCAGATAGTTATATGAGTGAAATAAAACGGTTTAAAATTTGCTGTTAAAAGAATTCAATCTCAATTCGTATGTACGAGAATTAAGTGAAAGCAAATATAAGCAGTCGAGACTGTTTACTCCGAGATTGATTGATTCCTCATTATCACTTGAATCGGGTTCAAAAGATCAACTCTACGGGGGTTTTCCTAACTATTCCCATAGATTTATTATCAATTCCAAAAATGAGTGGATGGTTAGGAAGACCAAGATACACAAAGGATTAGTTATGTAGATTCTATAAATTATCGAACAGGATATATTTTTTTTTATTTATAGAAAAAAAAGTAATTCAAATTGGGGCTTTAAGTTCGTAGAAATGATTAAGAAGTACTTCCCAAGATTTCGATCCAGAGTATGTTCCTATCCACCGATTAAGTAAATAACTATCAAGAACGAAGAAATCTTTTAATTTTTTTATGAGATTATGAGAAAGGAGAATCGGAAGGAAATAAAATTAGTATCTAGTATTATGTAATGCAATATCTAATTCTTTTTCGTAATCGAAAATGATAAGTTGAAATATCTACCCTAAAAAGAAAAAGGAACTCTTTTTTTATTCAAGGATAAAGTTATTAATCAATAAAGAAAAATGAGAATTCTTAAAAGATAAGATCAATTCAGAAGCACTATTTTACTATGAATCTAGCAGACAGAATTCCATTGGTCTAATTCTAGGCTTTAGGATAAGAGTTTAACTCTATATTCATATTCATCCTACACAAAATAAAGAATGTTGAAAGGTCCTTAAATTTATTTGTGATCTCTGAGGAGCCGTATGAGGTGAAAATCTCATGTACGGTTCTGTAATAGCGGCGGGAACAGTGATGTTATCATCGACTATGATTATCTAACAGCTCAAGTACGGTTGATATAGTTGAAGTGCAGTCAAAATATGGTTTTTGGGGGTGGAATTTGTGGCGTCAACCTATAGGGTTTATCGTTTTTCTAATTTCATCTCTAGCCGAGTGTGAGAGATTGCCTTTTGATTTACCAGAAGCAGAAGAAGAATTAGTAGCAGGTTATCAAACCGAGTATTCAGGTATCAAATTTGGTTTATTTTATGTTGCTTCGTATCTAAATCTACTAGTTTCTTCATTATTTGTAACAGTTCTTTACCTGGGGGGTTGGAATCTTTCTATTCCATATCTATTCGTTACTGAGCTTTTTGATATAAATAAAAGAAGTCAAGTTTTTGGAACAATAATCGGTATCTTTATTACATTAGCTAAAACTTATTTGTTCTTGTTCGTTTCTATTGCAACAAGATGGACTTTACCGAGACTAAGAATGGACCAATTATTAAATCTTGGGTGGAAATTTCTTTTACCTATTTCTCTAGGTAATCTATTATTAACAACTTCGTCCCAACTTCTTTCATTGTAAAGGAATAGAATATTCTATTTTCACAACTTGTCTCAAACAAGAGAAAGAAACAAGTCAAATTAGTTATAAATAGTTAGATATGTTCCCTATGCTAACTCAGTTCTTAAATTCTGGTCAACAAACAATCCGAGCCACCAGGTACATTGGTCAAAGTTTCGTGATTACCCTGTCCCACGCAAATCGTTTACCTGTAACTATTCAATACCCCTACGAAAAATTGATCACATCGGAACGTTTCCGAGGCCGAATTCATTTTGAATTTGATAAATGCATTGCTTGTGAAGTATGTGTTCGTGTATGTCCTATAAACCTACCCCTTGTAGATTGGAAATTGGAAACTAATATTCGAAAGAAAAGACTCCTTAATTACAGTATTGATTTTGGCATCTGTATATTTTGTGGTAATTGCGTTGAATATTGTCCAACAAATTGTTTATCAATGACTGAAGAATATGAACTTTCTACTTATGATCGACACGAATTGAATTATAATCAAATTGCTTTAGGTCGATTACCGGTGTCCATAATTGACGATTACACAATTCGAACAATTTCTTCGAATTCACCAAATCTAGAAGATTGAAGATTCTTGATTCAAAAACCATTTCCAAATCAAAATAGCTTTTTGATCTAAAGTAATGAGGTTTTTGCTTGGTCAAGAATGGCGAGAATCGTGGTTTCGTTTTGATTGAAAATGATTTCTATTCGAATAATGATTTCAAAATGGATAGTTTTAACCTCCGTTTTTAAGAAAAAGTCTAGCCTACGAACTAGATTTACATCAATTGACACCACCCCTCATTGAAAGTTCATTCAATTAAGAAAGATCCTAATATCTTTATTATAATTATAATTTCTTTTTCCTGGTCAGATCAACAAGGGCATGAGATTTTTTGATTTTTTCTATAAAAATGGATTTACCCGGACCAATACATGATTTTCTTTTAGTCTTTCTGGGATCGGGTCTTATATTAGGAAGTCTAGCAGTAGTATTATTTCCGAATCCGGTTTATTCGGCTTTTTCATTAGGATTGGTTCTTTTTTGTATATCTTTATTCTATATTTTATCGAACTCGTATTTTGTAGCTGCTGCGCAGCTCCTTATTTATGTGGGAGCTATCAATGTTTTAATCATTTTTGCTGTAATGTTTATGAATGGCTCAGAATATTACAAAGATTTTCATCTTTGGACAGTTGGGGATCGAGTTACTTCAATGGTTTGTACAAGTTTTTTTATTTTACTAATGACTACTATTCTAGATACGTCCTGGTATGGGATCCTTTGGACTACAAAATCAAATCAGATTCTAGAATCTGATTTGATAATTAATAGTCAACAAATTGGAATTCATTTATCAACAGATTTTTTTCTTCCATTTGAACTCATTTCAATAATTCTTTTAGTCACTTTAATAGGTGCAATTGCTATAGCTCGTCAATAATAAACCCTTCAAACGAGTGATTCAAAAAAAATTGATAAAATCGAATTAATGGAAGGAGAATATTATAATCGTTTTATCGATTACCAATCTATATCTCTTGTTTTATTCCATACTTGTTAGATTTTAGATTCGAATCCAATTAATGGAATTATTGTTCAGATTGAAATGAATCAAGAGTGATAAGGAGTTGGTTAATGATGCTCGAAGATATACTTGTTTTGAGTGCCTATTTATTTTCTATTGGTGTCTATGGATTGATCACAAGTCGAAATATGGTTAGAGCTCTTATGTGTCTTGAACTTATATTAAATTCAGTTAATATCAATTTTGTAACATTTTCTGATCTTTTTGATAGTCGTCAATTAAGAGGAGATATTTTCTCGATTTTTGTTATAGCTATTGCAGCCGCTGAAGCAGCCATTGGATCGGCTATTGTTTCATCAATTTATCGTAACAGAAAATCAACTCGTATTAACCAATCCAATTTGTTGAATAAATAGTATTAATCATATAAACGGAATTGGAATATTCCTAAATTGATTTCAATTAGTTGGTTTGATACGGGTAAGATATGATCTTGGTTGGAAAAACATAACATAAGAAATCAAAGTATTTTGGTCTTCGCTCAGAAACAAATTCGGAAGCAGATTGATTCTGATCACTCATTGATTCGTCTGGTATCTAAATATAGGATTCATTTCAAATTAAACTTAAACTAGACCGAAAATTTATGACGCTCAAAACTATAGATCCAATGTCCCATTCAGTAAAGATTTATGATACATGTATAGGATGTACTCAATGTGTCCGAGCGTGCCCCACCGATGTATTAGAAATGATACCCTGGGACGGATGTAAAGCGAAACAAATTGCCTCTGCTCCAAGGACCGAGGACTGTGTTGGTTGTAAGAGATGTGAATCCGCCTGTCCAACGGATTTCTTGAGCGTTCGAGTTTATTTATGGCATGAAACAACTCGCAGTATGGGTCTAGCTTATTGATACGTTCCATAAAACTCTACTTGATTCCATTTTCTTGTTTTTTTTTTACCGACAAAACCCGTGCGCAAAATAAAAATATTTGAATTTGATTTGAGCACGGGTTTTTCTGGCCCAAGTGTATCTTGTCTTTACCACGAATCATTTTCCTTGCTTAACAATAATTGCAGTTTTGCCCATATTTCTGGGTTCCTTAATTTTCTTTCTTCCACATAAGGGAAATAGATCAATCCGGTGGTATACTTTGTGTATTTGTTTATTAGAGCTTCTTTTAACGACTTATGCATTCTGTTATCATTTCCAATCGGATGATCCATTAATCCAACTCGTGGAGGATTATAAATGGATCGGTTCTTTTGATTTTCATTGGCGATTAGGAATAGATGGACTCTCTATAGGACCCATTTTACTCACCGGATTCATCACTACTTTAGCTACTTTAGCGGCTTGGCCGGTTACTCGAGATTCACGATTATTTCATTTCTTGATGTTAGCAATGTACAGTGGACAAATAGGATTATTTTCTTCTCGAGACCTTTTACTTTTTTTCCTCATGTGGGAGTTCGAATTAATTCCTGTGTATCTACTTGTATCTATGTGGGGAGGAAAAAAACGTCTGTACTCGGCTACAAAATTTATTTTGTATACCGCGGGGGGTTCTATTTTTCTTTTAATGGGAGTTCTGGGTATCGGTTTATATGGTTCTACTGAACCAACATTAAATTTGGAAAAATTAGCCAACCAAACCTATCCTGTGGTCTTTGAAATAATATTATATATTGGATTTCTTATTTCTTTTGCTGTAAAACTTCCAATCATACCCCTACACACATGGTTACCAGATACCCATGGAGAAGCGCATTATAGTACTTGTATGCTTCTAGCCGGAATCTTATTAAAAATGGGAGCGTATGGATTAGTTCGCATCAATATGGAATTATTCCCTCATGCTCATTTTCTATTTTCTCCTTGGTTTATGATAGTAGGCGCAATACAAATAATCTATGCAGCTTCAACATCTATGAGTCAACAGAATTTAAAAAAAAGAATAGCCTATTCCTCTGTATCTCATATGGGTTTCCTAATTATAGGAATTAGTTCTATCACCGATATGGGACTAAATGGAGCCCTTTTACAAATAATCTCTCATGGATTTATTGGTGCTGCACTTTTTTTCTTGGCCGGAACGACTTATGATCGAATACGTCTTGTTTATCTTGACGAAATGGGTGGAATAGCTATTCCAATGTCAAAAATGTTCACAATGTTCAGTAGCTTTTCGATGGCCTCCCTTGCATTACCAGGTATGAGTGGTTTTGTTGCCGAATTAATAATCTTTTTTGGACTAATTACTAGTCCAAAATATCTTTTAATGACAAAACTCCTAATTACATTTGTAATGGCAATTGGAATGCTATTAACTCCTATTTATTTATTATCTATGTTGCGCCAGATGTTCTATGGGTACAAAATATTTAATGTTTCAAACTCTTATTTTTTTGATTCTGGACCAAGAGAGTTATTTCTTTCGATCTCGATTTTTTTACCCGTACTAGGTATTGGTATGTACCCCGATTTCGCTCTTTCATTATCAGTTGAAAAAACGGAAGTTATTCTATCTAATTCTTTTTATAGATAGCTTTTAGAAATAAAGAAAACAAATAAACAAAATCGTATCATTTGAAAAGTGTTCTTGTTGTACAATGAAAAAAAGAGAAGACGGCTTTTTCTTGTTCTCTTGTGGGATGCAATTTGAACTGGGGAGAACCCCCCGAATGACTACAATATTTGATTCGGGGGGTTCTCCCCAGTTCACACAAAGTTTTTTTATCTGATACGTATTGGAAACTTTTTGATTCCTATTCATAAGAACTACTCATTGACCCCAATTCAATGGTAATGGAAATGAACCATAACTATGTAGTCCTATTCCTAATAGATTGACTCCAAAATAACATATCCAAATTATAAGAAAGCCAATAGACGCTACAATTGCTGAATTTGTACTCGTAAATTTGTTATTTGTTCGAGTATGTAAATAACTCGCAAATATGATCCAAGTAATAAAAGCCCAAGTCTCTTTTGGATCCCAACTCCAGTAGGATCCCCATGCTTCGTTAGCCCATACTGCTCCAGAAAGCATTCCTATAGTTAAAAAGATAAATCCTAGACTAATAACCCGATAACTCCAATAATCCAATTGTTCCATCAATTGCGCCCTGTAATAATTTTTTGCAGAAAAAAAATAAATATTTTGGAAAACATTATTTCCTTCATTCATATATTCCATTTCATCGGCGAAAAATGACTCATTTAAATTTAATAGATTACTTGTAGAAAAGAAATTTCTCCTTTTTCGCACTATAATGACCAGAACTGATACTGATAATAATGATCCGCATAAAAGGGATGCATAGCCTAATATCATCATACTTACGTGCATTATTAGCCATTCGGATTGAAGAGCAGGTACTAACACTGCGGATTGGTGTATTTCTGTAAAAAGGCCTGAAGTAGCAAAACCCTGGGTCAAAATGGCACTTGGGCCAATTATTGTACTTAGAAATTTTTGATCTTTTTTGAAATATGGAACTATATGAAAAAAGGAAAAACCCCATGAAAGAAAGATTAATGATTCATATAGATTGCTTAAAGGAAAATGTTCCAAATAAATCCAATGAGTGATCAATAACCCTGTTATACAGAAAAAAGTGATTATCAGGCCCTTTTTGTATGAATCATATAGTTTTACGATTTCGTCGACTAAAAAGGTTATCAAATAAATTGTAATTATAATTGAAATGGTCGAAAAGGAAATATGAGTTAATACATGCTCTAAGGTTGAAAATATCATAAAAAAAGTCCCTTAATTAGAATTAGAAAACCAAAATAGGAAATTAAATTCATTATAGGATCTAATTGCTTTATTTTACGAGATGCCCTGCCGCCACTCGGACTCGAACCGAAATGCTTTAGCACTGCTTCCTAAGAGCAGCGTGTCTACCAATTTCACCATGGCGGCTTGTCTTGAACTCATAATAACCTATGAATAGAAAATCGTCTAGATTTAATAATTCAATTGGGTGCAGTATTTTTTCCAAAATATTTGAAGGTTCATTATTTCCGTTTAGGGTTTTTGTTTTAGTGTGTATTTTCATCTTTCCTCGACTGAATTTCTTCGAAAAGGGGACAGTCTTACAGAATTAAGGGATAGAATCCCCTCAAAAAAAATTTGTTTTAATGAACTGTTTTTGATTTATTTTTTTTTAATAAATAATATAAATAATAATAAATAATATAAATAATAAAGTGAAACCAAAAAATCCATTAAAACGAAATAATAAAAATAATAAATAAAGAATTCTTAGAATTTTTTTAGAAAATTATTTTCTATTTGTGAATTTGAGTATGTCAAATCTATTAATTTACTATGTATTAGAAATTACGAGTGCTAATAGCATACTAAATTCCATTTCCTGTTTATTAAGTTTATTAATTCAACAGGAAATGGAGTGGGTCCAGGGGCCCGCTTGAAATTATTTCAACATATTACGTTTTATTACGCATTTTATTTGTTTGTCACACAAAAACTTTTTGAATTCCCGGTAGAAAGAGATTTTCCTAAGGAA